GGCCGATACTACTGGAAGAATTCCTCTTTGGATAATAGGTACTGTAACTGGTATTACTGTGATCGGTTTAATTGGTATTTTCTTTTATGGTTCATATTCCGGATTGGGCTCATCTCTCTAGTAATCGTATTCTATTTTGGTTTTTGAAATGAAAGTATAAGAACTGAACAGGGATCCACTCTTTCTTTGACGAATGCAAGTGGATCCCCCTTGAGTTCTTAAGAATTCTACTTTTTTTTCATATAAATGACTACTTCTTCCGATGTTTCAAAAAATTCCATTTTATTCTTTTTTTTTGTTCACTACATATTATATACAATAAAAGATTATCTGGCAGAAAGATTCTAAGTTGGAAAAAATAGAAACTAAGATATAGGATTTTTCAGGAAGGGTTTAAAAAAGATTATTTTATTGATATTTTTAGAATCTTTCTATTTCAACACAAACAAGAAGGAATTGGAATCGGACTCTAGGAAAGGAAAAAAAAGAAAAAACAAAGAATCCCCTTTAGAGTAACTTTTCCATATTTGAATTTATATATATATATCTTTTTTATATTATACAGATATTATACAGAATAGAATTACAAAAATTATCAAAAAAATTGAGTTCTTTTTACGAGTTTAATATGTTGATAAATACGCGGAACTAAAAATTCATTTCGAACAATTGAACCTTCTCAAATTGTTTCTTCTTAAGAACTAAAAAGATTTGTGCTAAAATAATAGATGCCAAAAAGAACAAGAGACCTTGAACACGTAATGGATCTTGAAGTACTATTTCCGCATCCCCCTGACCAAATCCACCGACATTAGGATTACTTGTCAATGGCTGATCAAGTTTGATAGATTCACCTTCTGAAACAAGAAGTTCTGGTCCTGGAGGTATAATATCAATCACTTCACGCTCATCCAATGCATCTACTATAGTGATTTCGTATCCCCCTTTTTCTTTTCGTATTATTTTTTTGACTATACCTGCTGCTGTAGCATTATAAACATTATTATTACTCTTGCTCCCGTCAAGATAAATCTGGCCCCTTCCCCTGTTCCCGCCTACGTATATCGGATATTTTAAGAAATGAATATCTCTTTTACTAGCGGGATCCGGGGAAAGAATAGGAAACGTGATTTCATTATATTTCTGACCAGGAACAGGGCCTACTACAAGAATATTTTTTTTTGTAGGGCGATAGTTTTGAAAAGACAGATTGCCTATCTTCTCTTTAATCTCAGGCGAAATACGATCGGGGGGTGCCAATTCAAAACCTTCCGGTAAAATAAGAACAGCCCCCACATTCAAAGTTCCCTTTTTACCATTAGCTAGAACTTGTTTCACTTGCATATCATAAGGAATTCGAACAACTGCTTCAAATACAGTATCAGGAAGTACCGCTTGTGGAACCTCAATATCCACGGGCTTATTAGCTAAATGGCAATTGGCACAGACAATACGACCGGTTGCTTCTCGGGGATTTTCATAACCCTGCTGTGCAAAAATTGGATATGCATTTGAAAGGGGTGCTCGAATTATTATATATATCATGACCGATATAGAAATGGATCGGGTAATCCCTTCCTTTATACAAGAAAAAGCATTTCTAGTTTGCATGGTCTAATCATTGATCCTTAAAATTTCTACAATAAGATTAGGTAGGTCACTCGCATAGTTCCCTATCCAAGGTGGGAACCCCTTTTTTATTGAACTTTTTTTTTAAGAGGGGGAAAAGAAAAATTCTCTTTTTTTAGATAAAAACTTGAAATTTATTCAAGTAAATCGGTTTTTCTGTCAATCATTCATTGAATGATAAATCACTACAAGTGATGGAGATATGCGATTTAAATAACGGAAAATCCAATATTTTAAAATTGTATCTAAAATGACTGGAAAAGTGGACACAAGACCGGATATAATTTGATCATTTTGAGCAAATCCAAAATCTTTATAAACGAAACCAATAATGAGTTCCCACCCATGGGTTGAATGGAATCCTATACATAAATCAGTTAATAAAAGAATAGAAAATGCTTTTATTGTGTCACTTAAATTATATATAAATTCTCGAACCAAAGAGTTAATAAGAACAAGTTCTTTATTACCAAGAATAGAATAACCGCTTAGAATAAAGAAACAAATTATATTTGTGGAGAAGTGCAAAATCGTATTCATACGATCTTCGTTGTGCGTTTTGATTAATTGGATTGTTTCTTTATAAATTCCAGTACGAAGGTTTTGTAGATATGTTTTCGGACATTCCTTTAACATGTCATCTAAGAAAAAAAGTTCCTCTAATTCTATGAATTTGTTGAGAATACTCTTTTCTTTAATATCATTCAAGAAAATTTCGGATTGACTAGTATTCCACCAATTCATAAACCAAGATTCCAGACTTTTCTTAAATGTAAAAGAGATACACCAGGGCAAAAAGACTATAGATGTAAGATATAGAAGGGGAATGCTTTTTTTTTTTTTCATTTTTCGTCTTTAATGAACTTAACTTCATCTCATTCGTCAACTCTATATGATAATAACTTTTCTATCAAGTATAAGCTTCATTACAAGTTATAGAGCTTCTAGATAAATCTAGATTGTATTTTATCTTTTTTTTTACTTAAACTTCGGAAGTTAGCCTTTGCCTTCTTTAATTTAGAAAAAAGAATACATAAATCCAATACGAAATCGAAAGAATTCACAGTAAATTCCAATCCAATGAAGAAAAAAATATTGTTTCGAAAGGATATTAATTGCTAACATTCGAAGAAAAAAGGATTCCTTTTTAGAAATACACCAAGGAGCACTTCGAGTTATGACTATAATATTCAGATTTCGAAATCAAAGAATGTCCCATCTATAAAAATTGAAATATTTTGAAAACAAAAAAGTTTTTTTTTTCAAAATATTTCAATCGGTACACTAAATAAATAGGACAATTCTGAAACTTTTTGTGCAATTTTATTTCTAGTTCAGTCCAATTTTCATCAATACAGAAGCGGTACACCTAAAAAAAAAGCTAATTCGCCAGCTCTATTTGCAATTTCTGGTGGAGTCAAATTATCTTCAATACGAGTCAAGGGAATAAACCCCTGTTCTATTGTTTCCATATAAACGATACTCTCATAAGTAAGAGTACGAGTAAAAATACCTCGTTCTTGAACTCCTGTTATTATTCTGATAGATTGAATATCGTTCATAGGTATTTTTTTAATAATACGACGATTTTTTCCAGGAAATCCCCAACGAAGAAAACATACTTCTTTTTTCTTTTTTTTATCGAAGATATCAAAACCACCGCCTATATCCCACAAAATAATCCACCACAAATAAAAACTAATAAAGAGACCCCCAATTCCATAAAAAGCCATCGTGGCCCCTTGTGGAATAAATGGAAATTGACTAATTTCCTCAGAAAAAAGGAAAAGATCCATACCGAGATAACTGGAAATTGCAACCAACAATAACCCCAAAGAACCTAAAAAAATGATAAAGGCTGAAAAGATATTGCTTATTTTTCGAGACCCTGTTATAGAATAGATCAATACTTCTTTTGATCTTTTTTTTAAAATATTCATTACCCCCTCTTTTTATTTTTAAGAATAATAATTGTGGAATAAAAAACCCCAGAATTTTACTTGTTTCTAAAGTAATTTTCATCAACTGGCGCTACTGAAATGTAAACCTTTAGGGGGAATTCATCCAATTGCTTCCAGCTCTCAAAAAAATATCTAGAATATTTTTCCCTACTGACCGCCGTATCTAAAAAATCTTGTTTTTTTGAACATGAAGAAATAAAGAAGCCATTGCAATTGCCGGAAATACTAGACCCACTAAAGGAACAAAAATGGAAGGAAAGTTTATCATAAATAAGGGTACCTCGATTGACTATTTGTACTATATCTATTTTTATTTTTGTCGATTTTTATTCTTATTTTTATTAAAAAAGACAGTATATAATCACTAGAATTCCTATATCTTTATACTTAGTATATAGGAATTCTAGTGATTATAGCTAAGCCGATATATATCATAATATACCCTTTTCTTATTCTTAGTATTTTTTTATTATTCTTTTATTTTATTATTTTGATCCTGTATGTTTTTATTTTTTATTTCAATTCCATAATTTCTTTCATTTTTAGTCAAAGAAAAGAAATTATGGAATTGAAATAACTCAGTTACAACTCCCTTTAAAAGATTACGCGGTACGATTGAATCAATTAAACCCTTATGGAATAAATATTCAGCTACTTGTGAATCTTCGGGCACTGTCTTATTCAATGTTTGTTCAATTACTCTTTTACCAGCAAATGCAATATAAGTGTTTGGTTCGGCAATAATGATATCCCCCAACATGCCAAAACTAGCTGTCACTCCACCGGTAGTAGGAGATGTAAGTATCGATACATAGAATAATTTTTGAATTTTTTGATAATAATATAAAGCAGAAGAAATTTTAGCCATTTGCATCAAGCTCAAACTTCCTTCTTGCATACGCGCTCCTCCGGACGAACATACGAGAATAAGAGGTAAAAGTTGATTAGTAGCATATTCTACCAAACGGGTGATTTTCTCACCTACTACGGATCCCATGCTACCTCCCATAAACTTAAAATCCATAATACCAATTGCTACAGGAATACCATTTACTTGACCTGTCCCTGTTTGAACAGCCTCAGTTAATCCTGTTTTTCTTTGATAAGAATTAATACGATCTTTATAAGGTTCTTCTTCTGAATGAAATTCAATGGGATCCAGAGAAACCATGTCTTCATCCATAGGATTCCAAGTACCCGAATCAATCGAAAATTCGATTCTATCTGAACTGTCCATTTTCAAATGATATCCACAGTATTCACAAATATTCATTTTGGATTTCCAAAATTTTTTATAATTTAATTCATAACAATTTTCGCATTCAATCCACAAATGCGTCAATTTTTCACTTTCATGGAGATTCTTATAATTTTCTCCTAGAGTGGAATCACTATCATTGGTATCATTCGTACTAGTTATTAAACTAAAACTATAATTCTCACTTTCACTACCATTTCTGCCCTTACCAAAAAAGTAGCTATAAAAAGAACTGTCATTGTATTTGTCTATATCAACAAAAATGCAACTATCAACACAGATTTGAGAATGAAAATAACTATCAATGCAACTATTAATATAATTGTTCCAACTAAAAGGAGTATCATACATGGAATGATCGTAATCACTCTTAATAACAGTATTCAGATAGCTAGAAAAAAAATTTTCTTGTTCACTTAGAAAAGAATGATTGTGGTTAATCTCCAAAGTTTTCTTTTCAATATCTAAATATATGGAATAACTGTTCCTCTTATTATCCCTAACTAAAAAAGTTTTATCAGATAGGAAATCCTGTATGTTATCAGCACCTACTAAATAATCAAAATAATTATAACTAGAATTATGACGATCATCCCACCTCTGAATTTTTTTATCTATATCAGTTAAAATTTTGGGTTCTTCGCTTAGACTGGTATTCTCAATAGGACCAAGACTCTCCATTGATTTACTTAATTCACACCTGTATTCGAACTTCCTATTAAGTAACCTAGAATTGAACCACCATTTTTCCATAGAGTTTTTTCCTGTATTTCCATAAAAATAAAAAAAATGTATAGTCATTGGATGAAAAATCAAATAATAGAAATATTCAATTTTGAATATCATGTATTTACTATCAAAAAAAAGTATATAAATCAAATAACTAGGATTAGTCACTGAAAAAAAGAAAGAGCGAGTCAGTATTAAAAAGAAATGATAATAAAATAATAAGAAATATGAAATAAAAAAATCACCTCATATCATAGGGGGTAATCTATTGAAAAGTCCAATTACTATATTTAGTTACTCTTTTTTTCCTATATTCTCTCTTTTATATACAATTTTTCATTTTTTTTTTTAAGATTCATTCAAATTTCATGAATTGTCTGACTATATAAAATTGCATTCTATGATTCTATATAAACAACAAGAAATAAAAAAATGAAGTATGAATATAACAAGAGAGCGGGGAGTTTTGTAAATATATATACAAATAATCTACACCCCCTTTTTGATTTCATTCATTGAATTTCGTTTGTTGATTCGAGCTAAGTTCTATAAAAACACCTGCCTTTTTTTAAATATGCTGAACAGTTCCTGTAGGTTAAGCGCCCCTTGTCAAAGAAATGAAAGAATAACAGGAATATTTAACAGGAATATTGAAATAGGTTTCATTCTTTATAGGATCCACTTTCTGAAGATCTCTTCCCTCTCTTTGGGGTCGAACATTCCTTGCAACAATTCGATAAACAGCCCGTTGGGATAGATATAGATACCCCCCTAGAAACGTATAGGAAGTTTTATCCTCGTACGGCTCGAGAATATCAAAAATTCTATGTATTTCGAAAATTATGATGTAAAATAGAGCAATAAAATCATCAAATCCATTAAACAATGACTTAAGTATTTTTCTTTCGTATTTTCTTTCTGAAAATAAAACTCTTCCTATTTTTACCTCCATAACTCAATTTGAAGAATTCTAAAAAAACTAAAAAGAAAACCAAGCCTTTAGCAGCTATTTCATTTATTGAGTGGTCTCTACTCCCCTTTCTTGCCCGTGTTTCGTTTCTTTATCATTCATTTCTTTTTTATAAAATTTTTGATAATAGAATTGATGATACAATTTGAAAATGGTATTTCCTTAATTCCCCGATTTTTTAGATTTTCTTTGAATCTTGGGGTTTAGAGATTACTCCGGGAATCTTCAATTTTTTAAAAAAAGGGGAGCAACATACCTTTTTTTCTCTGAAAGAATTATACAAAAAGTTAATTCCTGCGGATAAACTTTTTGATCAAAAAGCAGTTTGACTAATTTCAACCATTTTTTTTTTAACCTTGCGGAAATAAGATCCTTTCTATTTTTATAAAAAAAATATACTTATGAACTTTTTATAATTTATTAAATTTTAGATACTTGTTCCCGAGAAATGAATAAATTCGAGCCCCATCATGTACTATTTACATCATTAATCCCTTTCCTGTCCCCAAAACAAAAAAAGGGGGGGTCTAGTGGAACAGAAAAAAGGATGTCAAGTCAAGAGCATGTTCATTTCTAAAATACTAGAAAAAATGGCGGATATCAGAATCCACCCCTAATTGAATCATGTCTTTCAAGCCGCACGTTGCTTTTTATTTTTCGTTTCAAACGAAGTTTTACTCTCACATTCCCTTAGCTTAGATACAGTATGTAATTATCGAATCGTGAATAGTCATTGATTCATTCGCTACATAAGAATCTATCCTTTTTTTTTACGTTTCGGTTTTTCTTATATATAATGAAAACCTTTTTCTTTTAAAAGTAAAGACATAAATGAAAATGAACTTGATATTCTAGCAATAGATTTTATACGCTATTCTATTTTTTATAATTTGTAAAGTAGAAAAATGGTAATTTTTTTTTTTCAAAAAAAGGCAGGGTCCCTTTTAATTATGAGATACAATCTGTATTCAAATAGGATATACATCATAAATAGATATGCTCTGGGACGGAAGGATTCGAACCTCCGAATAGCGGGACCAAAACCCGTTGCCTTACCGCTTGGCCACGCCCCATTTTCCATTTTACATTAATAAAGACTATTCTTAATATTGGTTATTCGTCAATTCCAGTTCAAAAATTTCTATATAAAAAAATTTGTGACTAGTCTTTTCTATGCGTATCTACATAGCTATCTATATCTATAAATGGATATAGATAGATAGGATAAAACTAAATTTATTGATCATTACATACAATTCAATTAAGATATTATATAGAAGGAAGTATGATTTCTTCAATTTTTTTTTTCAGAATGAAAAATCTTTTGAAACTGGATAAGTTCAAATAAAAGAAGGATTCTCGAGGTTCTTATCTTATTTGATTCAATTTTTTACTTTTATTCATAACTCTTTATTTTCATTTTTATTGTATTATGTATATAATGCAATAAAATTGAAAATTATAATGAAAATAAAAAAAAACAAAAATAACTTTTATTTTATTAAAGAACAAAATGTTTGTTATGCTTAATATCTTTAGTTGGATCTGTATTTGTATTCCCTCCGTCCTTTATTCCAGTAGTTTTTTGTTGGAGAAATTGCCCGAAGCCTACGCTTTCTTGAATCCAATTGTGGATATTATGCCAGTAATACCCTTACTCTTTTTTCTTTTAGCTTTTGTTTGGCAAGCTGCTGTAAGTTTTCGATGAGATTTTGAATTTGAATAATGTCTTAAAAAAATTCAGAATTTATCAGAAAACTAAAATTCGAACATTTTAACAATTTATAAGATCAGATAAGTCTTACAGTGTGAATTCTGGATTCCAATATTGAAATTTTTTAATATATAGGAAAAAATAGGGACCTTCTCATCATTTACGTTTTTTGAATTGAAAAAACCTAATCCGATTATTCGATTGGAACCCCTCACCAATAGAATACCTAGATTACAGAAAAAAAGGATTTTTGGTCAAAAGAATTATTGATAATTTGTAATAAAATAATCGACTCTTACTATCAATTCATTTTCGAAACTCATATATCTATCCTCATATCCTAAAAAAACTTCCTTTTTTAGAAACTTAGTATCTTAGTATTAAAAGAAACAAAATATGTTGTAATATAAGAGAATCTATTCTCTTTCTTTGTCGTTTTTTAATTATCTTGGAGATTTCATAATGCTTACTCTAAAACTTTTTGTTTATACGGTAGTGATCTTTTTCGTTTCTCTTTTCATCTTCGGATTCCTATCTAACGATCCAGGACGTAATCCAGGACGTGAAGAATAGAATAAGAAAAAAGTGGATTCTGTGTTTTCTTGCTTGTGTGGAATTTTGAAATATTTTTAGGATTTTCTCTATTTTAACATCTTTCACTAGTAAAAAAACAAGTTCAAAAAAAAATACCAAATTATCAACGGAAAGAGAGGGATTCGAACCCTCGGTACAAGAATTTGTACAACGGATTAGCAATCCGACGCTATAGTCCACTCAGCCATCTCTCCCCAATTGAAAAAAAAAAGAATTACTTTGTTTATGTTATATCACATAAACAAGAAGAAAAAAAAGGGAGCTTCAAAAAAAAAAGAGACTTGCTTTTTTTTATTATTATATATCTATTTTAGTTTTCTTTTTTTATTTTTCTACAGCCAATGAGCCCGGCCAGTACCTAGTCGGGCTCTTTTTCTTTTATTCCCATGAATATTAAAAAAAAATTATTTATTTGAATTTATTTGATTCGAAAAAAAAAAGATTTGTAAAAATATTTGTAATTAAAAAAAATAAGAGATACGGATAGATTCCTATTAGATAAAACCAAAATAAGATAATAAAAAAATGTTCTCTTTTCTGACTCCCTCTCTTTTTTCTGGTAACGTAAATTGTATATATATATATAACCTTCAGCAAAATCAAAAAATGAAAATTACCCCGTTTTTCAAATTTCATTAGAAGATTCTCTAATGAAACATGTAAATACTCGACATATTAGAATATTATGGCCCCCTATTTCTTTATTTTGTCTGATTGCTTTGTTCAACAAAAGATACAATAATGATATTGTAGCGGGTATAGTTTAGTGGTAAAAGTGCGATTCGTTTCAAGGACCCCTTCAAAGTTAAGGGATCCCCCGTTTGATTCATATCCCGATCAAAAACTTTATTTTTTATAATGAAAGGGACTCCTTTATACCCCTCGATGAATGATTTGCGGTATAATATACATTATTGTAATTTGGATACAAGAAGAATCAAATCAAATTTGACAAATTGAGTTCTAAAATTATGAAACATAAGTTTTTTGAATTGGATCTAGAATCCGAATTTTTTTAGTATTACTAAAGGATCTATGGAGAGAAATATACAAAGTTTCTTTCTAATCGTAACTAAATCTTCCATTTTTTTTGCATAGTAGAAATTGAAGCAAAATAGCTATTAAACGATTCTTTTAGTTTACTA